AATATAGTATTATAGGCTTTTCCATTTCTTGATATTTCGGCTTCTATGAGGTCTCTTTCTTTGCTACAGCGGATAAAAATCGTGACTTTGTACGATCCATATGTAGAAAGCCTATTTTTTTTTTGCGAGTATTTATTAGCAGATTTTCTCTTTCTTTCCCTCTTTCTATAGTGGAGATAGTCGCACGTAATGACAGATGACGGCCATATTATTAAAAGCTTGTGGTAAGAATGGGTTTCGCTCGAGTGCCCGGAAATAATATTCCAAAGCTTTCGTATGTTCTCCGTTGCTTGTGTGGATAAGGCGTATGTTATAAAGTATATAACTTCGATCATAGGGATCAATTTGTAGTCGCGTAGCTTCATAATAATTCTGTAAAGCTTCCGCATAATTTCCTTCGGATTGAGCTGACATCCGTTACGGTGGTTCATTCTATTCAAAGAATCCCCGTTCCAGAACCGTACATGAGATTTGCACCTCATACGGCTCCTCCCTTCTGTGCATAATGATAACAATCCATGGAATGAAAAAAGGATTGAAATATTGTATTCTCGTGATGAACTAACAGGGGCTAGCATTTTTATAAGAAATCTCGAGCCAACCTTCCTGCAAGAGGTCTTTTCGTAATAACCCAGCGTGTTGGTGCTAGATGGAAAAGGTAACTCCAACAATTTCTTTGTCCTCAACGCCTCGTATTTCCAGGAATTAGTCACTTCAACGGTCTTCGATGGTGATACGAGTATCCAAAGTACGAACGAGATGGATGTTTGTTGTCCCAACCATTTTTGGTAGTCCCGATCCCGATAAGGAAAGGGGCAATTTATAATATAACAAAGTTTTCGTGGTGTTGATTCCGAGGTGTAGTGCTTCTTCCCTTCTGCTGTGTATTGGTAGTAGTAGAGTAGGATTGGTCTGTAATACAGAGAACCCATAGGTGTAACCTTTCGCTTAAGACTCGAATCTAAAATTGAAGCATTTGAGGCTGCATCAATCGAGGATACACGACAGAAGGAATTGTTGTATTTCCAACCAACCAAACTTGACCTGCAACAAGCGTGGGTTTCTTTCAGTAAGAAATATTTTTTCTTTCTATCCCGAATCATGTGCCCTTCTCGTAAGACTGATAAAATAAATAAAAAAAAGCAAATCGCACCATCTCTGTAATAGGTAAATGCCTCTTTTTCTCCTGAAGTTGTCGGAATTATTCGTAATAAGATATTGGCTACAATTGAAAAGGTCTTATCAATAAAATTTCCATTTATCCGCGATCTAGGCATAGTTAACAATCCATTCGATAATTTTTCTCATTACCTCTAGTGGGAAAATAATCCCACAAACAAAATAAAGAAGTTGTACAGTACGAAATGACATAAAAACAGGCTTGTTCTAAAAAAAAAAAAGATGCGGACCCTCCACCCAAATTGTTCCTTTTTGACAGGAATCAATAGGAACTATTTGAATCCGATTGGATTTCAGTCAAATCTAGTAGTATCCCAATGAAGGAACCATTTCATCGAAGTGGAAGAATCAAGGAATTTTTCCTACAGATTATGATAACTCTATAAATTTGGATTGGATTATGATCCAAAGAAAGAGTAAAGTAAAAAGAATCGAATACTCATTCTAGGATCAAACATTCTATGATCAAAATAGAATCACCCTCTATTTTGTGTGCATAGCGTGTATACACCATACAATCAAAATATGGAAATCCCCATGGTATGATTCATGAATTTGTAATAGATCTTTGGGCTAAGGAGTTTTTGTTGAGAAATCAGAAACTGGAACGGGATTTAGGAATTCCCATGGAACTATAATAGAAAATATAGATTCATCAGTCGATTTGTTCCAATTCATTGGTTGAATCCGGTATAAATATCAGAAAAGAAAAGGGCGGAATCTTGACAAAATGAATAGATATATCTTTTGTTTTTAATGTTTTTTCATAAAAATAAATGGATTTTTTTTATCCCCCGAACTTCGAAGGAAGATCTTTTTTTGATGAAAGGTTTTCCATTTTTTTTTCTATTTAGAATTATGATAATCGATTGGTCATACCTATACTGCAATAAGATGAATACTGCACTACAATAATATGAATGTGAATGACTCGCTATTCACTCAGTTTCTGGATCATAATCCTAAGATTATGCAGGAGAGATGGCCGAGTGGTTCAAGGCGTAGCATTGGAACTGCTATGTAGGCTTTTTTTGTTTACCGAGGGTTCGAATCCCTCTCTCTCCGTACCCTCACCTAATTCACGAACGTTACTAACTGCAATGTATCAAATAACAATAATGTATCAAATAACAATGGAATACCATTATACCAACAGTTAGACCTTTCTTTGATATGGATTCTCTATTCCTAATTGGAATTGCTGTGGTATGGAAAATACAAGGAATAATGACCAACTAAGGCATGAGAATATCCCCCCCCGATCATTTATGATACATGAATGGGAGAAAAATAAAAATCAAGCCCTTTAGGTCGATTTACTTCGGCGAAAAGGGGGCAAAATTCTCCGAAGCTTTGTTTTCGGTTCAAGTCTGACGGGAATAATATTCTACGACTAGCAACTCGTTTATTTTCAAACCGACCCACTTACTATCTATTATTTGATTGACTACTCCTTTATATTGGGATGAGTGAAGAGTTAAATGTTTTGGCAATTCCTCATGGGGGGATGAATCAAGATAATTTTGAATCAGAGCTCTTGATTTTTGTTCATCCCTTGTCGTAATAATATCTCGGGGTTTACAGCGATAACTTGGTATATCCACTATATGACCATTAATTAAAATATGCCTATGGTTAACTAATTGCCGGGCTCCGGGAATGGTCGAAGCCATACCCAATCGAAAAAGGATGTTATCCAAACGCATTTCAAGTAATTGTAGTAAAATCTGACCTGTTGACCCTTTGGCTTTTCCAGCGATACGAACGTATTTAAGTAATTGTCGCTCCGTTAGACCATAATGAAAACGCAACTTTTGTTTTTCTTCTAGACGAATACGATATTGAGATCTTTTCCCGGAACGCGATTGATTTCTAAGATCACTTCCGGGCCTAGGCCTTTTACTAGTTAGTCCCGGTAAAGCCCCCAGACGGCGTATTTTTTTGAAACGAGGCCCTCGGTAACGAGACATAAAGACTCCTTATTTTTATTTTATTGAAATTTCATTTTACAGAAAAAACCGAAATTAAGACTGAACTAAACGAAGCGAGATCCACTGAAGTACTGGACTACAAAGTAGAATGAGAAAAATTGTATCAATATCCATACTTTTTTGTCTATATACTTTTTTGTCTATATAGGAAGTTAGGGATATTTTTCCGGATTTGTTCGGTAGAGATCTAATTGCTCCATTATTCATAGTTGGAAGTTTTTACGCCATAATGGATCAGTAGCCTTTGGCGCAAGGGGAACAAGCCTTTTCAATATTCCGTGATTTCAAGGAGACATTATGAATCAATCATGTAATCAATCATGTAAAAGTGAAAAGTAAAAAAAAGTAAAAAATCGAACAAAGAGAGAAAAGCCGGCTATCGGAATCGAACCGATGACCATCGCATTACAAATGCGATGCTCTAACCTCTGAGCTAAGCGGGCTCATATAACAGAAATTGTATTGTGCATAGGAATTTAGTAAATTCCTGGGATCTTAGCTATTCCTAATTCATTATTCGCAATTCATAATAAATATGAATATATAAAGATATAAAGAGTGAAATAGAAGTTCGAATGAATATTCTATTCTATAAATGAATATTCTATTCTATAATAGAATATAAATTCTATTATATTAATAGAATATAACAAATAACGATTTATATTAAATTTATATTAATATAATATTATTTTATATTAATAATTAATATAATATTATAAAATATAATATTATAACGGCTATTTTGAATTAGAATTGAAATAAATTCAATTTTTTTTAATAATCATATTATCAGCATATTCATATATATTATTATTATATATTCATATCATATATAATATATATATATTATTATGATATATTATTTATATTTATCAAATATATAATTATGTAATATAATTATTAATATGTAATAGAATTATTAGACTATGGTTCTGTTATATAGTTATTATATATTAGTTATATAGTTATTATATTTATATAGTTATTATATATTAATATAATAATTAGTATTAGAATTATTATGATTAGTTATAGCACTTATGCTAGAATCATTATGTTCTAATTATATTATTTATAGCCATAGCGATAACGGGTCGGCCCTAAGGAAAAGAGAAAGAAAAAGATTAAAGAAAAGAGATACAATCCAGATCATAACATAATGAGACATTTCGCTGATTTCATTCGGAAGGGTAAGGGATAAGACAAAAAAAAGAATCGACCGTTCGAGTATTCAAAATCTATCGGGAAAATTGAGAGGAAGAGAAGCATATATCGGTGGTATGTATCCATGCATATTGAATTGCGGATACAGAAATGATAGAATCATTTCTGATTTGACCAAATATGGGTCCTCCGATAGAGATGAAAAACGGTAGACAAGAAATCAGAACGACGTAGAAACTTTTTCGATATAGGACTCCGTATCTAAAGAATTCACTGTAATGGTTCCAGCGTAAATGAAAAAAGAATGAAAAAAGAAGGGGATGGGGATGGCATCCCAACGGGGATCCTAGTCTCAAAACAAAAAAGGGGGATATGGCGAAATTGGTAGACGCTACGGACTTGATTGGATTGAGCCTTGGTATGGAAACCTACTAAGTGAAAACTTTCAAATTCAGAGAAACCCTGGAATTAAAAATGGGCAATCCTGAGCCAAATCCTGTTTTCAGAAAACAAAAAAGGGTTCAGAAAGCGAGACTCAAAAATGGATAGGATAGGTGCAGAGACTCAATGGAAGCTGTTCTAACAAATGGAGTTGATTGCGTTGCGTTAGTGGAGGAATCCTTCTATTGAAACTCCAGAAAGGATGACCCTATCTATATACAT